TATGAATCGTCCCATGGATTTTGATATTTCGATTGTATGGCGTGGTGTATACACGTTATGCAAACAGAAGGTATGGTTACTCTACTCTATTTTTTCATGGAATGATTATTCCATTCTTTTTTCTCTTTGGATCATAACCAAATCAAAACTTCTCGAGTTATCAGAATCTGTAGTAAAAAAAGTCCTTGGTTATTTAACTTAGATGAAATAGTAATAGTTCCGCTCATTGGTATACTACAAAAATGGGAATGAAATCAATCTGATTCCAATATCTCATATCTTTCCCAAACAAAAGGGGACAATTTAAGTGGAAAGCCCATATCTATTTAATATCTATTTATTAGAATAAAATTAGTCTGTTTTTATGTTATTTCGTACTGTATAATTCCTTTGCTTTGTTTGTGGGATCATTTTCCCCGAGGGGTAATGAAAAGAATTCTAGAATGGATTGCTAATTATGCCTAGATCTCATATAAATGGAAATTTTATTGATAAGACCTCTTCAATTGTAGCCAATATCTTATTACGAATAATTCCGACAACTTCAGGAGAAAAAAAGGCATTTACCTATTACAGAGATGGTGCGATTTGATTCTTTTTTCTTGTTTTTTTTAGCCCTCACCTCAGTCTTACGAGAAAGAGACGTGGTTCGGTATAGAAAGAACGAAATTCTTGAAATAAACCTACGCTCGGTGAAGGTGAAGTTTGGAGATAGAACAATTCCTTCTATCGTGTATCCTCGATTGATGCAGCCTCAGATGTTTCAATTGTTGATTTGAGTATTGAGCGAAAGGTTACACCTATGGGTTCTGTATTGCGGGTCAATCCTACACTACATTAGTACCAATAGACGGCATAAGGGAAAAAGCACTACACCTAGGAATCAACAACACAAAAACTTTGTTATAAATTCCCCCTTTCCTTATCGGTATCGGGACTAACAAGAATGGTTGGGACAACAAACATCCATCTCGTTTGTACTTTGGATACCCGTATAACCATCAAAGATCGTTGAAGTGACTAATTCCTGGAAATAGAAGGCGTTGAGAACAAAGAAATTGTTGGAGTTACCATTTATATCTAACACTAATATGATTGGTGTTAAGAAAAAACCTCTTGCGGGAAGGCTGGCTAGAGATTTCTTGTAAAAATACTAGTTCCTTTCAGTTCATAATGAGATGAGAATAGTTCAATTTTTATTCTATGGATTATTCCCCTTAGTACTATGCGCAGAAGGGAGGAGCCGTATGAGATGAAAATCTCATGTACGGTTCTGGAACGGAGATTTTTTGAATAGAATGAACGACCGTAACGGATGTTGGCTCAATCCGAAGGAAATTATGCGGAAGCTTTACAGAATTATTATGAAGCTACGCGACCAGAAATTGATCCCTATGATCGAAGTTATATACTCTATAACATAGGCCTTATACACACAAGCAATGGAGAGCATACAAAGGCTTTGGAATATTATTTCCGGGCACTAGAACGAAACCCATTCTTACCACAAGCTTTTAATAATATGGCCGTGATCTGTCATTACGTGCGACTATCTCCACTATAGAAATAAGGAAAAAAAGCAAAGATCAAATTGGCTAGTAAATACTAGAAAAAATAGGCTTTCTACATAATGCATCGTCCAAAGCAACGATTTTTATCAGCTGTAGCAAGGAAAGAGACTTCACGAGAACCAAAAAAGGAAGAAAAAAAAAATGAGTGCAGCCTATATACTATATTCTATGGATAAAGGATCAAATTGATAGAGAAAGCACCGTAAAGATCAATTAGCGAGCTATTGAGTCGATACAGTTAAGAACTGCTTACTTATGTCATGATATGGGACAAAAGTTAGGAATCAACTTATGTAATAGAGTCGATCCACTAAGGTATTGAGCAGCGGTGTAGCATCAGATCCCAAGGATAGTAAGTTCTTTTTTCTTATGGAAAAAAGTCTTTTTCAAAGATTCTATATGAATTCCATATATGAAACCGAGATAGTTACCTTTCAGAAAATTCTAACGATATTGTGGGGATACCTATGCTTCATTCTTCTGAAGGTGGGAGAAAAGATCAAACTGATTCTGATTATTGATCAAAATTAGGGTTTGAAACTTATGTAATTAACTTCTTCTGGTTAACCCAAGAAAAAATGGGATAGGTTTATGAGAAATCTAATTCAGTTAGCATAGGGTAGATTAAGATAGGACACAAAAAGAATCGATTTTTGAGCCGTATGAGATAGGAAACTCTCAAGTACGGTTCTAAGGGAAGGAACCACCTATTCCGACCGGGGAGAACAGGCCATTCTACAGGGTGATTCTGAAATTGCGGAAGCTTGGTCCGATCAAGCTGCTGAGTATTGGAAACAAGCTATAGCGCTTACTCCAGGTAATTATATTGAAGCACATAATTGGTTGAAAATCACGAAGCGCTTCGAATAAAACCACTCTCTTTTTTAATGAATTTTTTAAAAATAGGTTTGGTTGTTGGATCCATCAAT